GGCCGAGGTTAGGCAATAAATTGTAAATTTATTCACGAATTAAATTCTTCTACCATAGGTTTAATAGTCAAAAATGATTTTAAATTGCAAATTTAAAGGTAAGTAATTTTTTAAACTTAAGGCTTAGAGCCTTTCTCTATTTGCAACTTTGAAGGTTGCTAGTTTAACTTCTTAACTTAAATCCTTAGAAAAAGTTACAGATTAAAGTACATCTGGCTAATCTAGTGATCGTTAAGAAGTTAATGAGAAAGGTCGGAAATGGATGGCCTTTGGAAGGCATAATTTTAGGTTCAGAATGACTCAAAATTAAGGCAGTTGTTAGGATTCGAACGTAAATAAATAGCATGATTAAGGTTGTGAGGATTAAGATGATGGCGATGGTATGGAAGTTATTAAGTACTATCCAGTTAATAGTCAATCATTTAGGGAGGAATCCCAGGAAGGGTGGTAATCCCCCCAAAGACAGGAAGTTACTCATTAGGGAAAATTTAAGTGTTTTATTCATATTAAAAATTGAAGTCAGTTGGTTAATAATGAATAATTTGTTGAAAGAGAAAACTAAGGTGATTCTAACTGTAATAATTAGGTAAATCACTAGATAAATCAATCATACTGAGGGTGAAATTAATAAAGCTCTGATTATTCAAGCAATATGATTAATAGAAGAAAATGCTATGATTTTTCGTAGCCTGGTTTGATTCAAACTTATTAAGGTTCTGATTAGAAGGGATAAAACGATTACACTAATAAACAGGGTAATTTGAATTTGGTTCATTAAAAGGGCTATAGGGGCAATTTTTTGTCAGGTTAGAAGGACTGTACAGTTAAATCAATTTAGTCCCTCCATAACCTCTGGGAATCAGTAATGGAAGGGGGCTGCTCCTAGCTTTGTCAGCAAGGCGGTGTTTAATAAAGCTGTAAAAGTTGAATTTACTATGGGGGTAATAAACTCACTTGTAATTATTATTAAAGTGACCGATAGCAGAAGGATTAGAGAGGCTATAGCCTGGGTAATGAAGTATTTAAGGGATGCTTCAGAGGAAAGCATATTCTTAGAAGAGGATATTAATGGGATAATAGAGAGAAGGTTAATTTCCAGTCCTATTCATATCCCTAACCAGGAATGGGCCGAAATAGCCATTAAAGTCCCTATTGTTATAGAATTAAAAAACAGGATTTTGTATAATTTTAAAATTAAAAAGAGAAAGGGTGGGGCTTTCATAATTAGGGTATGAACCTAATAGCTTATTTAGCTTATCTTTTTATATTTTAGTATATGATGTATGGGAATTTTTGATATTTCCGGGGATAGTTTAATTCTATCAAATATAGTGAAGGTAGATGGCTACATAATTTATTCTATCAAAATAATCCTTTCAGTTCAGGCACTTCACTAAAACTTTGTTTACAAACTCTTCTTGGTAATCTACAAGGCTAGTTTTTATTTAAAACTAAAATGTTAAAGTTTTTAGCTATTTTTATTTATCATAATTGAAGGGTTAATTTTTTTTGAGTGGGGCTAAAGGGCAAGACTTAATTTCTTTATTAAGCCAAACTGATCGAAAACAGAAGGGACCACTTTTTGGCCGTTTTTGCTTATTTTTTACACTCAATTAAAGTTTAATAAATTTACGTTAGCAATTTATATTTTGATTTAAGTTATAATTCTATTATATATTAATTTATAAATATATTAGATATTTATATATATATATTAAAGGATTAATTTATAAAGGTTAAGATCAGAATAATCTTTGATTTATATATATACAATTGGATTATAGGATTTATAAGAACCTATTAGGAGAAATATAATTTATAATTAATGCTAATCAGATTATTAATTTTATCTTTATTTAACTTATAATTATAACTTATATTAAACTATTATATATTATAATATATTATATTTATATTAATACATTAAAATTTTAATATTATATAATCATTATTAATATATTTAATATAAAGAATTATTTAAATTTATTAAAAAATAGATATTTAACATTAAGTTATTTAACTTAATATTAATAAATACAGCCTTTATATAAAAAAAAAAAAACCCCTTTATATACAATCTATTTAATTTTTTAACGATCCAGATCTTTAATCTTAATTAATACAATTTTCTTTACATTATAACCAAATCCTAATTAATACTATATAAATTATATATGTTGATTTTTAAACAAGAGTTGGCCATAAAATAAAAAGGTAGATTGAAATATTATGGTTAATTTTAGAATTTTTTCTTAGGAAAATTTATTTTAATAATTTGAAATTTAAACTTTGGGGGGTTAAATTGAAAAATTATGGCATTTTTAGCGGCTATGGGGGTAGATGTTAGAAAGGCTTAGATTTTCTAAAGGTTGTTTTATGAATAGGGGGGAGTATTGCAATTATAAGTGGATTACCGTATCGTGGTTGTTGAGAAAGTTTTATTTTAGCTAGGGGTTTAGCTGTATAATTTATATATATGTAATTTCTTAAGTTAACAAAATTTAGATAATTTTGAATGGGAGCAGTATAGGGTATTAAGTTTTAAGGATATTTAGACTTAGAAATTTATTAAGTACAAACTTAATTTGTGCCAGCAGTTGCGGTTATACAAATTGTGCAGGCTAAACTTATTTAATTTAATTAAATGTATAACATTTTAAGTTGTTATTAAATTTATTGGGTGAAATCTTAAATTTGGTATGATTTAATAAAGTGTTTTTGAAGTTAGGAAGTTTCAATATAAACTAGGATTAGATACCCTATTATTAGAAGTGTAATTATGGTATTAAAATTACTAATAGTTATGATCTTTAAAATTTAAAAATTTGGCGGTATTTTAGTCTATTCAGAGGAACCTGTTTTTTAATCGATAATCCACGATAATTTTTACTTTAAATTTTAATTTGTATATCGTCGTAGTTAGAATATTTTAGGAGAAAATAAATGTTCAATTGGCTAGGTTTAGAGAGAATTCAGATCAAGGTGCAGTTTATTTTAAAGTTAAAATGGGTTACATTGTAGGTATAGTTGGTTTTTGAGCTTTAAAAGCCTGAATAAATTGGATTTGAAAGTAATTTTATACATTTATATGGAATGATTATGCTCTAAAATATGCACATATCGCCCGTCGCTTTCATTTAAGATGGAATAAGTCGTAACAAAGTAGGCCTATTGGAAAATGGGCCTAGAATGCAGATTAGAGCTTGGTATAAGTATTTTATTTACATTAAAAGGGAAATTGTGAAAATCAATTTAATTTGAATTTAAGTGTTTAATTGATTTTTTTGCTGTTTTGAATTTAATCAAAGAATTGAGGGAGTCTTATTAAAGTTAAAGAATAGATTAGTTTATTTATAGAGTATAGTATAGTGATAGAATATTTTTAAGTTTTAAGAAGAAGGCTTATATTGCTGTACCTTGTGTATCAGGGTTTACTAAAAAAAGTTAACTATTTAATTTTCTCGAATTATGAAGGGCTATTAGTTTATATTTATTATTGTAGCAAAAATACTAATAATATTCTAATAGAAATGAAACGTTATTCGTTTCATAATATATCTGGTTTTTTAGGAAATAAATTTAATTTAATATCCTGTCATTTACTTAATTAATTTTAATTAGGTATTTGCAGGGTTTTTATAGCCTGAGGGATAAGCTTTGGGTTAAATATTTACAATGATATAAAGGTGAATAATAAGTAGGATTAGAATTTTCTATCTTTTGGAGGATGTTATAATTTATTATTTTATAGGAATTATTTATATGTCATTTAATTTTTATACTAAAATAAGTTCTTTAATTTAAAAGGAATGGTGATAATGGTAAAATTAGTAATAATATATTGTAGTATAAATCAATTTGAAAGGTTAAGGTAAGGAATTCGGCAAATTAACTTCTCACCTGTTTAATAAAAACATGTCTTTTTGTGAAATATATAAGGTTTGGCCTGCTCCATGATTTATTAAATAGCCGCAGTATTTTGACTGTGCAAAGGTAGCATAATCATTAGTTTTTTAATTGAAAGCTGGAATGAATGGTCGGATGAGGAAGTTGCTGTCTCACTTTAAATTAAGATTAACTTTATTTTTAAGTCAAAAAGCTTAGATGTAATAAAAAGACGAGAAGACCCTATAGAGTTTAATAGATTGATATTCTAATTGTTTAAAGGTTTAATTGCAATTATTTTATATTCTATTTGGTTGGGGTGACATATGAATTTAATTAACTTCTTTTGTGTGTAACATTGATTAGTGATTGTTTGATCCTGAGTTTTGGATTAAAAGAATAAATTACCTTAGGGATAACAGCGTAATCTTTTTGGAGAGTTCTTATCGATAAAAAGGATTGCGACCTCGATGTTGGATTAAAGTTAATGTTTGGTGTAGAAGCTAAGATATTAAGTCTGTTCGACTTTTAAAACTTTACATGATCTGAGTTTAAACCGGCGTGAGCCAGGTTGGTTTCTATCTTTTATGGATAAAATATTTTAGTACGAAAGGACCAAGTATTTAAATGATTATTTTACGTTTGAATAAAATTGTTATTTTGGCAGATTAGTGCAATAGATTTAGAATCTTTATATGTAATTATATTACAGGTAACAATTATTTTTTTTGACTTGATTTTATTATTTGTTTCTTTATTGGTACTAATTATCTGTGTGTTAGTAGGAGTTGCTTTTTTGACTCTTTTGGAACGGAAGGTTTTAGGGTATATTCAAATTCGCAAGGGGCCTAATAAGGTTGGATTTACAGGAATTTTACAGCCTTTTAGAGATGCAATCAAGCTTTTTTCTAAGGAACAGACTTTTCCTTTAATATCCAATTTTAATATTTACTATCTTTCTCCTATAGCAAATTTATCCATCAGTTTACTATTATGGGCAAGAATGCCTTTTGTTAGTGTTTTTTTTAACTTTAATTTATCTATTCTGTTTTTCTTGAGAGTTTCAAGTCTTTCTGTTTATACTTTAATGTTAGCTGGATGGGCGTCAAATTCAAGGTACTCTTTGTTAGGAAGATTGCGCTCGGTAGCCCAAACTATTTCTTATGAGGTAAGATTGGCTTTAATTTTCATGTCTTTTATCTTTTTGATTCTTAGAATAAGTTTACTTGATTTTTTAAAGGGGCAAAAGTATATATGGTTCATTTTTTTAATGTTTCCTTTAAGTTTAATATGGGTGATTTCTGGGTTGGCAGAGACTAACCGGACTCCTTTTGATTTCGCTGAAGGGGAATCAGAATTGGTTTCAGGGTTTAATATTGAGTACAGAAGAGGGGGATTTGCTTTAATTTTTTTGGCTGAATATGCAAGTATTTTGTTTATAAGGATAATTTGTGTATTAATGTTTATGGGAGGTAACTTATATGCATTTACATTTTATGTGAAATTATCCTTGGTTTCATTTTTGTGAATTTGAGTACGAGGGACATTGCCTCGTTTTCGTTATGATAAGTTAATGTACTTAGCTTGGAAAAGGTTTCTTCCTTGCTCTTTACATTATTTAGTTTTTTTTTTTAATTTTAAGATGATTGTTTTCATCTTATTATTGTAGTTAATAAAATTTAGTATAAACTAATAGAGAATTGTTGTCTCTTTTTTATACTTTCAAAATATATACTTATACAAGTTCATTAGTTAATGGGTGAATAGAAGCTTGTCTCAAATCTTGAAAGCTAAAGGGTTTACTATATAAAACAAGAAATATATAATTGTAAGAATTTGCCCTGTTAAGATATACGGGTCTTCTACTGGTCGGGCGCCAATTCAAGTAAGAAGAATTACAATTACTACTATTGATCAAAAGAGGGTTTTATTAATGGGGTAAAATTGGTTACTTATAAAGTTTTTTTTGTTAGAAAATGGTAGGATTATAATAATAGCAATTCTTATTACTAGGGCAATTACTCCCCCTAATTTATTAGGGATTGAACGTAGAATAGCATAGGCAAATAGAAAGTATCATTCTGGTTGAATATGTACAGGGGTAACTAGAGGGTTAGCGGGGATAAAATTATCAGGGTCTCCTAATAGATAAGGGTTAGTCAAGGTTAATATAATTAATGCAGCAGTTATTATAATAAACCCTATAATATCCTTAAAGGAGAAAAAAGGATGGAAGGGGATTTTGTCAATGTTACTATTTGTACCTAACGGGTTATTTGAACCTGTCTGGTGAAGGAATAATAGATGGATTATTACTAGGGCGGAGACAATAAAGGGTAGAAGAAAATGGAAGGTAAAGAATCGTGTTAAGGTGGCGTTGTCTACAGCGAATCCCCCTCATAGTCATTGTACAATAGATATTCCTAGGTAAGGAATTGCTGATAAAAGGTTAGTAATTACTGTTGCACCTCAGAATGACATTTGGCCTCAGGGTAATACGTAACCAAGGAATGCGGTAGCTATCACAAGGAATAAAATAATTACACCTACTATTCATGTGTAAATTAGATTGTAGGATCTATAGTATATTCCTCGTCCTACGTGAATGTAGATGTTAATAAAAAATAGCGATGCTCCATTAGCATGTAATGTTCGAATTAATCATCCATAGTTTACGTCTCGACAGATATGGATTATTCTGTTAAAGGCTATGTCTACATTAGGGCAATAGTGCATAGCTAGGAAGATCCCAGTAACAATTTGAATTATTAGGCATAACCCTAGGAGGGACCCAAAATTTCATAATAAAGAGATATTAGAAGGGGAAGGGAGGTCAATAAGGGAATTATTAATAATTTTAATTGCGGGGGATATTTTTCGGAAGGGAGTTTTCATTAGTTTTTTGACCGTAAAGGTCCTATTTTTGTATCAATAATTTTTACAATGGCGATTAATGTAATAAATAGATAAATGATTATAAATGTAAGTATGATTCCCAAGGGAAAAGTAGTGTATTTAATTATAGATACTGGTAGACTAGGACTAAAATTAGTGATTGAGGTAACTATAGTGTTCTTTGTTTCCCTATCCGATACGAATATAATAAATAAGGGTGATGAAAGTGATAAAATTATAATTATAGAAGGCAGTATAGACTTAATTTTTATAATAAATTTTTCGTTGGAGGCAATTCTAGTCATATAAATAAATAGGATTAGTATGCCTCCTACTATGATCAGAAAAAGGATATATGAAAATCAAAAGTTATAACAGAGCTTTCCTGATATTAAACTAATCAATAAGGTTTGAATTAGAAGGGTAATTCCCAAGGATAAAGGGTGAGTCAACGTTATGAATACAATAGATAAAGCTATACTTATAATAATAAAGGTTATTTCAGGTAATAGTTTATTAAAATATTAATTTTGGAGATTAAAGATAAAGGGTTACTTTTTTCCTGATGTTTTAAAAGAATGACTTATTTTTGGTTTACAAGACCAATATTTTGATTAAATTATTAAAACTAATGACAATATATTTATATACAGGATTAATTATGTTTTTTAGGGGCTTAGTCATATTTAGTCTTAAACGTAAGCATTTACTATTAATGTTGTTAAGAATTGAGTTTATGGTTTTGGCCTTGTATTTGAATATGTTTCTTTATTTAGGGACAATAGGGAATGACTACTTTTTTTCTATGATTTTTCTTACTTTTAGAGTTTGTGAAGGTGCTTTAGGGCTTTCTCTTCTTGTTTCAATTATTCGTACTCATGGTAATGATTATTTTCAAGGATTAAATTTATTATGATAAAGTTATTGTTTATAATGTTTATATTGTTACCTTTGGTATTCATAAACTATTATTGGTTAGTTCAATTTTCTTGGTTATTAATAGTGTTATTTTTTGTATTTAATTATAGTTTTAATTATATATATATATATATTTCCTATTCTTTAGGTGTTGACTTGATTTCCTATTTAATGATTTTATTGAGTTTCTGGGTTTGTTCATTAATAATGATAGCTAGGCAAAAAGTTTATTATACAGGATTTTGAAGACAATTATTTATATTAGTATTAGTTTTCCTTATATTATCCTTGTATTTAACTTTTAGAGCAATAAACCTATTTCTTTTCTATATTTTTTTTGAAGTAAGGCTTATTCCTACTTTAATATTAATTTTAGGCTGGGGCTATCAGCCTGAACGTCTTCAGGCAGGAATTTATATACTTTTTTATACTTTGTTTGCTTCTTTGCCTATAATAATTACTATTTTTTATTACTACAGGCTTTTTGGTACTTTGGAGTTTTGTTTTTTAGAAGGGGAAATAGGTGAGATTGTTTTGTACTTGTGTATAAATATAGTATTTTTTATTAAAATCCCTTTATTTTTTGTTCATTTATGACTTCCTAAAGCCCATGTAGAGGCCCCTGTCTCAGGTTCAATAATTTTGGCAGGTGTTATACTAAAGTTAGGAGGTTACGGACTTATACGAATAATAGTGATTTTTATCAATGTAGGTTTGACTATTAATTACTTTTTTATTGGTCTTAGAATAATCGGTGGCGTGATCATTTCTTTAGTGTGTTTGCGTCAAAGAGATATAAAGTCATTGATTGCTTATTCTTCTGTTGCTCATATAGGGCTGGTCGTTAGAGGAATTTTAACATTAAATTATTGAGGGATAATTGGAGCCTTAATTATAATGATTGCTCATGGCCTTTGTTCTTCAGGGTTATTTTGCTTGGCTAATTTAAATTATGAACGGTTGCATAGCCGAAGGCTTTATCTTAATAAGGGTTTAATTAATATTATTCCTAGGCTTTCATTATGATGGTTTTTGCTTGCTTCTTCTAATATAGCAGCTCCTCCTTCTTTAAATTTAATGGGTGAAATTATACTTATTAATAGAGTGATTTCTTATGAAAGGTTAAACATGATTACTTTAATATTGGTGTCTTTTTTTGGGGCTGCTTATTCTTTATATTTATATGCTTTTAGCCAACATGGAAAGGTTAGAGAAGGCCTTTACTCATTTTCAATGGGGAGTTTCCGTGAATATTTACTTTTACTTTTACATTGACTTCCTCTAAATTTATTAATTTTAAAGGGGGAATTAATGTGTATTTGATTATATTTAAATAGTTTATTAAAAATATTGACTTGTGGAGTCAAAGTTATACTTATTTTGTATTTTAAATAATTATTAATATTTGCTTAATTTATTCTCTTGGATTTTTAGTCTTGAGTTTGTCTTTGTTTTCTTCCAGAGTTTACTTAATAGTAAAAGATTATACTTACTTTCTTGAGTATGAGGTATTATTAGTAAATTCAGGGCCAATTTCTATAACTGTTTTAATTGACTGGATATCTACCTTATTTATAAGTTTTGTTTTGTTTATTTCATCAATAGTAATTTACTATAGAGATGAGTATATGCACGGAGATTTGGGTTTAAAGCGTTTTATCCTGTTAGTAGTAATATTTGTTTTATCTATAATATTACTAGTTATTAGTCCTAACTTAATTTCTATTCTTTTAGGTTGAGATGGGTTAGGCTTAGTTTCTTATTGTTTAGTAATTTATTATCAGAATATTAAGTCTTTTAATGCGGGAATAATTACTGCTTTAACCAATCGAATTGGGGATGTTGCTTTACTTATATCTATTGCTTGGATATTAAATTATGGTAGATGAAACTATGTATTTTTTTTAGAGGAGATAAAAAGTGATTTTTATATAATTGTAATTTCTTTTTTGGTGGTTTTGGCAGCTTTAACTAAAAGAGCCCAAATTCCCTTTTCTTCTTGGCTACCTGCGGCTATAGCTGCTCCTACGCCTGTTTCCTCTCTAGTTCATTCTTCTACTCTTGTAACAGCAGGGGTTTATTTGCTTATTCGTTTTAACTATACTTTAAGAGAAAGGGTAATAATAGGTTTATTATTTATTTCTAGAATAACTATGTTTATATCTGGTTTAGGGGCTAATTTTGAGTTTGATTTAAAGAAAATCATTGCTTTATCTACTTTGAGACAGTTAGGGCTAATAATAATGATTTTATCTTTAGGAGGCTATAAGCTGGCATTTTTTCATCTTTTAACTCATGCTTTATTTAAGTCTTTACTTTTTTTGTGTGCCGGAAATGTAATTCATATGTCAGTCAATTGCCAGGATATTCGTTTTATAGGTTCTTTAGTTAAAGCGATGCCTTTAACTTGTGTCTTTATGAATATTTGTAATCTTTCACTATGTGGCTTGCCTTTTCTTTCAGGGTTTTACTCTAAGGATTTAGTAGCTGAGGTAATGTCTATAGATTATTTAAATAGTTATATTTACTTAATTTTCTATGTTTCTGTAGGTTTAACAGTTAGATACAGTCTTCGTTTAGTCTATTATTTATTTGTTGGGGATTTGAGGGGTTTAACATTGGTAAATTTATCGGATTCTAGTCTTAAGATAATGCAGGGAATAAGAGGGTTAATTTTTTTAGTAATCACAATAGGGAGAGTTTTGTCTTGATTAATATTTGATACTTTATACATTATTATTTTACCTTTATTTATAAAGAGCCTAACTTTAGTAGTAATTTTTATAGGGGGAACCATAGGTTACTTAATGGCTAATTTTTCCCTTAGCTGTCAAAATTTATCATTAAACCATGTGTTTATTTCTAATTATTTAGCTGGCATATGAAGGATACCAATTTTGTCTACATTTGGGGTAAACTTTTATCCTGTTATATTAGGTAATTTGTACATTAAGTCATTAGATCAAGGTTGAACTGAGTTTTATGGTAGTCAAAACCTTTACAATCAATTAGTAAAAAGGTCAAAGAATTTTCAGTTAATTTTTAATAATAATATTAAGTTATTTTATTTAATAATAATTATCTTATTAATTTTATTCCTAGTTTATTCAAATAGCTTATATTAGAGCGTGATATTGAAGATATCAAGGAAACCTAGGGTTTTTGAGTATTTATAAAAATGATTTAATTTTACATTGAAAATGTAATGTTTTATTTTAAACTATATAAATAGAAATATTAACGTGAAAACGCTATAAATTAAGTTAGAAGCTTATTTGTTTATATTTCTTTAATTGGAAAATAGTTTCAATTTTATCATTAACAGTGATATACCTCTTTTTGGTTTCAATTAATAAGTAAGGGCCTTAAGCCAAACTTTTAGGTCGAAACTAAATACAATTTTTTGTGTCTTACTTAAGATAAATTGATAGATCAATACTTTTTAAGTGCAAATTAAATGTTATAGTTAACTATTATCCTAGGCAGTTCAATTTAAAGCTCCTTGGTTTCATTCATGGTATAATCCAATGATTAGAATTACAATAAAGATAACTAGGATCATTGAGTAGCTATAAAGCCTACTTATTTTTAATCTTATGATTAATGGAAATAGCAGGGTAATTTCTACATCAAAAATCAAAAAGATTACGGCAATTAAAAAGAAGTGAAGGGAGAAAGGCAGTCGAGCAGAAGACTTAGGGTCAAAGCCACACTCAAAAGGAGACCTTTTTTCTCGATCTATAAAGGTTTTTTTTGAGATTAGGTTAACAATAGTAAGTATTAATGTAGCAATAAGGGTAGTAATAATCCCTGTAGTAATAAGATTAAAAATTATTTATACTAGTTTTCTAGATCTTTTGATTGGAAGTCAAGTATAATATTTATACTATATAAATATCTACCTCACCAGTAGATAGAAATATACAGGAATAATCAGACTACATCAACAAAGTGTCAATATCAAGCGGCGGCTTCAAACCCAAAATGATGGGTTTGAGAGAAATGATTTTTGTAGTGCCGGATTAAACAGACTAAAAGGAAGGTAGTACCAATAATAACATGAATACCGTGAAATCCTGTTGCTATAAAGAATGAAGAACCGTAGGCTGCATCAGAAATAGAAAACGAAGACTCGTAGTATTCATAGCCTTGAAGGGCTGAGAAGTATAAGCCTAGAATTACAGTTATTAATAGGCCTTGGAAAGCTTGATTAAAATTATTTCTTATTAATCTATGATGTGCCCAGGTTACTGTTAGACCCGAAGTTAATAAAATAAGGGTGTTTAGCAGGGGAATTTGAATGGGGTTGAATGTTTGAATTCCCTTAGGTGGCCAAAGTACCCCAATTTCAATTGCAGGGGATAAACTATTATGGAAGAATCCCCAGAAGAATCTAATGAAGAAAAATACTTCTGAAGTAATAAATAAGATTATCCCCCATCGTAAGCCAAGGGTTACATTAAAAACATGGAGACCTTGAAATGTCCCTTCTCGAGAGATGTCTCGCCATCACTGGTATATAATCAAGAGTATAGATGTCATACCAATATACAGAAGATTAGTAGTGAATAGGTGGAATCATTTGATAATGCCTGTTATTAGGATTAAAGCTCTAAATGACCCTAAAATAGGTCAAGGGCTAACATCTACTAAATGGAATGGATGATTTTTATGCATTAGTTAACTTCTCTAGAGTAAAGGGTTGAAAGTACGGCAAATACATATGATTGAATAATAGATACTGCTGATTCTAGAAGAAGGAGAAGTAGCTGAATAATAATCAAAATGTTAATTATTATAATAGAGAGAGTTGGGCCAGTATTACCTAATAGGGTTATAAGTAAATGGCCAGCAATTATATTGGCAGAAAGCCGGATTGCTAGGGTGCCTGGCCGAATGACATTTCTAATAGTTTCAATACATACTATAAAGGGTATAAGAATCGGAGGTGTCCCCTGGGGAACTAAATGGGCAAATATATGGATAGTATGGTTAATTCATCCAAATAATATAAAGGTTAATCATAGGGGCAGGGCTAGGCCTAGGGTTAAAACCATATGGCTTGTTCTTGTAAAAATGTAAGGGAAAAGACCTAGAAAATTATTAATTAGGATAAATGCAAATAATGACACAAATATTAAGGTTCTTCCTTTGGAATTAGGACCTAGAAGGGTTTTGAATTCTTTGTGTAAGGTTGATGTAATTTTAATTCACAGATAATTAAAACGTGAAGGAATTAATCAAAATATGGAAGGAATTAAAATTAGGCACGTAAGGCTTCTAATTCAATTAAGTGAAGCATTTCAGTTAGAAGAAGGGTCAAAGGAAGAGAATAGGTTTATAATCATTTTCAGTTAAGTTTAACATCAGTTTTTTTAGTAATTTGACTAGTCTTATTTTGGTATATAAAAGAGTAGAAGTTTAATGAGTTTACAAGTATGAAAATTACTATGAAATAAAATAAAAGTCTTAATCAACTAAGGGGGGCTATTTGTGGGATTAAAAATTAATACTAGGCATTTATTTTAGCTTGACAAACTAATGTTATAAGATTAACTAAATTTTTACCATTAGAAGTAAGTGCTAGTTTACTATATGAAGGTTTAAGAGACCAATGCTTGCTTTCAGCCATCTAATGAAAGCCTAATTATTTTAAAAATTCATTTAATGAAATGTGAAGGTGAAATACTTTCTATTACAATAGGCATAAAGCTATGGTTTGCCCCACAAATTTCTGAGCATTGCCCATAAAATAAGCCTGATCGGTTAGACATAAACCTTGTTTGATTTAGCCGTCCTGGGGTTGCGTCAATTTTAACCCCTAAGGAAGGGATAGTTCATGAATGAATAACATCTGCAGCAGTTACTAGTATGCGAATTTGGGTTTTAAAGGGGATAACTATTCGATTGTCCACATCAAGAAGCCGGAAGTTCCAAGTTTCTATTTCATTTATTGGGGTTATGTATGAGTCAAATTCAAGTCTTTTAAAGTCTGAATATTCATATGATCAGTATCATTGGTGTCCAATAGTTTTAATTGTAAGTAGAGGGTTTCTAGTCTCATCTAAGATGTAAATTAGTCGGAGTGAAGGTAGGGCAATAAAAATAAGGGTAATAGCAGGGATAATAGTCCAAATAATTTCAATCAGTTGTCCTTCAAGAAGGTATCGGTGGATAAACTTATTAATAAATAGGCTTCTTATCAATTGACCAACAAGAATAGTAATAATAGTCAAAACCAGTAATGTATGGTCGTGGAAAAATGAAAGCTGCTCTATTAATGGGGAAGATCTATCTTGTAGAAGTAGTGTTTTTCAGGTTGCTATTTCTAAAAAAAGGTAACCTTTATATTTGGGGTTTAAGTCCATTGCACTAATCTGCCATATTAGAAATTAGCAGAAAGTATAGGTAATTCTGAATAGCTGTGCTCAGCAGGAGGAAGGGCTTGTAGTCATTCAATAGATGAAGGCATTCTTAGAGGTATAAGTCCCTTACGTCCAGCCGACATTGCCTCTCAAAGGATAAAAATTAAAAAGAGGACTCCTACTAGGGAGATGATGGAACCTACAGAGGATACAATGTTTCATAAGGTGTAAGCGTCAGGATAGTCAGAATAACGCCGGGGTATTCCTCTTAGTCCTAAGAAGTGCTGGGGAAAGAAGGTAATGTTGACTCCTGCAAATATAATGAAAAATTGAATCTTACATAATTTTTCATTTAAAGTTAATCCTGAAAATAAGGGGAATCATTGGACAAATCCAGCCATAATGGCAAACACTGCTCCTATTGATAAAACATAGTGAAAATGAGCAACCACATAATATGTGTCATGAAGCATAATATCAATAGAAGAATTAGCGAGTACTACTCCTGTTAAACCTCCAACAGTAAAAAGAAAGACAAAGCCCAGGGTTCATAGTATAGATGGGGAATAATTAATTTGAGTCCCATGAAGGGTTGCTAGTCAACTAAAAATTTTAATTCCCGTTGGAACTGCAATAATTATTGTTGCTGAAGTAAAGTAGGCTCGTGTATCTACATCTATTCCTACAGTGAATATATGATGTGCTCATACCACGAATCCAAGAAGACCAATTGCTATCATAGCATAAACTATTCCTAGACTTCCAAAGGCTTCCTTTTTGCCTCTTTCTTGGCTAATAATGTGTGAGATTATACCAAATCCAGGGAGAATAAGAATGTAGACTTCTGGATGACCAAAAAATCAGAATAGATGTTGATAGAGAATAGGGTCTCCACCTCCAGCAGGATCAAAAAATGAAGTGTTTAAGTTTCGGTCTGTAAGAAGTATAGTGATTGCCCCTGCTAATACTGGTAGGGACAGAAGTAACAGAAGTGCAGTGATAGCCACTGCTCAAACAAATAGAGGTATACGGTCAAAGGTTATGCCTTCTGGACGTATATTAATAACTGTAGTAATGAAATTTACAGCTCCTAGAATAGAAGAAACACCTGCTAAATGAAGGCTAAAGATGGCTAAATCTACAGAAGATCCGCCATGGGCAATATTGGATGAGAGTGGGGGGTACACTGTTCATCCTGTTCCTGCACCATTTTCTACGATTCTTCTTATAATTAGCAAGGTTAGGGAAGGAGGGAGAAGTCAGAATCTTATGTTGTTTATTCGTGGGAAAGCTATGTCTGGGGCCCCAAGTATTAGAGGAACAAGTCAATTACCAAATCCTCCAATGACAATAGGTATAACTATAAAGAAAATCATGATGAAAGCGTGTGCTGTAACGATAACGTTATAGATTTGGTCGTCTCCAATTAAAGTTCCAGGGTTTCCTAGTTCTGAACGAATTAGAAGCCTTAAGGAAGTCCCGACTATTCCAGCTCATGCACCAAAAATAAGGTATAAGGTGCCAATGTCCTTATGGTTTGTTGAAAATAATCATTTGTTCGGTAGAAT